TCCAATTGCTCTCGAATTGGTCCCTTCAATACTTCGAGATATAATAATGCGACAAAAGGATCGGATCCCATGACTCCAATTAGGGATTTGTTGGGTCCTTTAGGTACTATTGTGCCTAAAATAGTAAATCTTCGTTCATCTTACTATTTAAGAACTTATAATCAAGTCTTTTTAAAGAAATATTTTTTACTTGAAAATTTTCAACAGACTTTCCAAGTGCTTCAAGTACTTCCATTTCAATACTGTTTCCTAGATGAAAATAGTAGGATTTATAATCCCGATCCATGCAGTAACATCATTTGGAATTCATTCCATTTGAATTGGTGTTTTCTCCATCACGATTCTTGTGAAGAGGCATGGACAATAATTAGCCTTGGACAATTCCTTTGTGAAAATGCATGTCTATTGAAATATGGATTACGCATAAAAAAATCTGGTCAAATTTTCATTGTTCATGTTGACTCTTTAGTTATAAGATCATCTAAGCCCTATTTGGTCACTCCAGGAGCAACTGTCCATGGCCATTATGGAGAAATCTTTTCTGAAGGAGACACATTAATTACATTTATATATGAAAAATCGAGATCTGGTGACATAACGCAAGGTCTTCCAAAAGTGGAACAAATCTTAGAAGTTCGTTCAATTGATTCAATATCGATGAACCTCGAAAGAAGAGTTGAAGGTTGGGACGAACGTATCCGAAGGATTCTTGGGATCCCTTGGGGATTCTTGATTGGAGCTGAACTAACCATAGCCCAAAGTCGTATCTCTTTGGTTAATAAGATCCAAAAGGTTTATCGATCCCAAGGGGTACAGATCCATAATAGACATATAGAGATTATTGTACGTCAAGTAACATCAAGAGTTTTGGTTTCAGAAGATGGAATGTCTAATGTTTTTTTACCTGGGGAATTTATTGGATTGTTGCGAGCAGAGCGAGCAGGGCGCGTTTTGGACGAAGCGATCTGTTATCGGGCAATCTTATTGGGAATAACGAAGTCATCTCTGAATACTCAAAGTTTCATATCCGAAGCGAGTTTTCAAGAAACTGCTCGAGTTTTAGCAAAAGCTGCTCTACGAGGTCGTATTGATTGGTTGAAAGGCCTGAAAGAGAACGTTGTTCTGGGGGGGATTATACCGGTTGGTACCGGATTCAACAAATTAGTACATCGTTCAAAGCAAGACAAAAACATTCATTTGAAAATTAAAAGGAAGGATCTATTCGAGTTGGAAATGAGAGATATTTTGTTATACCATAGAGAATTATTTTGTTCTTGTGCCCCAAACACTTTCCATGAGACATCAGACCAATCATTTACGTAATGTAATTTACTAATTCTTAACAAGAGGTTCATTCTTTTTACTTTAACTCTCCGGTCCAATTATGTATTTCGTAATCAATGAAATAAAAAATAAAGAATGAAATTCATGGTTTGGGTCGTAGATCAATGGTCAATCCTGGTAGAAGGTTCCGTCGGAACAATTATTTATTTCATAGGGTACTGAATCTCTTTGAAAAAAAAAAAAGAAAAAGAGAAAGTGTGGGAAAATGGGAAGACGATATTGGAACATCAATTTGGAAGAAATGATGGAAGCAGGAGTTCATTTTGGTCATGGTACTAATAAATGGAATCCTAGAATGGCTCCTTACATCTCTGCAAAGCGTAAGGGTATTCATATTACAAATCTTACTATAACTGCTCGTTTTTTATCAGAAGCTTGCGATTTAGTTTTTGATGCAGCAAGTAGGGGAAAAAAATTCTTAATCGTTGGCACCAAAAAGAAAGCAGCGGATTTAGTAGCATCAGCAGCAATAAGGGCTCGATGTCATTATGTTAATAAAAAAAGGCTTGGTGGTATGTTAACGAATTGGTATACTACAGAAACAAGACTTCAGAAGTTCAGGGACTTAAGAACAGAACAAAAGATGGGGAAATTCAATCGTCTCCCCAAAGGAGATGCAGCAATGTTGAAGAGAAATTTATCTACCTTGCAAGCATATCTGGGTGGGATCAAATATATGACGGGATTGCCCGATATTGTAATTATCGTTGATCAGCAAGAAGAATATACGGTTCTTCGAGAATGTTCCATTTTGGGTATTCCGACGATTTGTTTAATTGATACAAATTGTGACCCAGATCTTGCAGATATTTCTATTCCGGCCAACGATGATGCTATAGCTTCGATTCGATTGATTCTTACCAAATTAGTATCTGCAATTTGTGAGGGCCGTTCCAGTTATATAAAAAATGGTTGATTATCTTATCATTACTCTTATCATTAAGAAGAATAAAGAAGAAGATTAGTTTGTTTTTGGTGAACTCTCTTTGATTGTTACTATTTTGGTTTGCATCTTTTGGAGTTTGAACTATGTTTTGACTATCAAATAATATTGAAAAGAGAAAATGATTGGTATTTTTTTTTATGTGATTTCTCAGTATCCGAAATATACGATTCAGAAAACTTCAATTCATGAATGAACATAGATGAATTGAGAAAGAAATGGTTGAATCAAAATAATTACTTTTTTGAAGTTCGATTTCTGTTAGAGGACAATATGAATGTTATACCATGTTCCATTAAAACACTCAAAGGGTTATATGATATATCAGGTGTAGAAGTAGGCCAACATTTATATTGGCAAATAGGAGGTTTACAAATTCATGCCCAAGTACTTATCACTTCTTGGGTTGTAATTGCTATCTTATTAGGTTCAGTCATCATAGCTGTTCGGAATCCACAAACCATTCCGACCGACGGTCAGAATTTCTTCGAATATGTCCTTGAATTTATTCAAGACTTGAGCAAAACTCAGATTGGAGAGGAGTATGGTCCTTGGGTTCCTTTTATAGGAACGATGTTCCTATTTATTTTTGTTTCTAACTGGTCAGGCGCTCTTTTACCTTGGAAAATCATAAAGTTACCTCATGGAGAGTTAGCTGCGCCCACGAATGATATAAATACTACTGTTGCTTTAGCTTTACCCACGTCAGTGGCATATTTCTATGCGGGTCTTAGTAAAAAAGGATTGGGATATTTCGGGAAATACATTCAACCAACTCCAATACTTTTACCAATTAATATTCTAGAAGATTTCACCAAACCTTTATCTCTTAGTTTTCGACTTTTTGGGAATATATTGGCTGATGAATTAGTGGTTGTTGTTCTTGTTTCTTTAGTGCCTTCAGTAGTTCCTATACCTGTCATGTTTCTTGGATTATTTACAAGCGGTATTCAAGCTCTTATTTTTGCAACTTTGGCTGCGGCTTATATAGGTGAATCCATGGAGGGTCATCATTGACTAACTTTTGAAATAGTCTAGTCTTTTTTGAAGCTTATCCCAAATCAAGCAATGCGGGGGGTTCCATATAATCCACTGAGTTGTAGAATAAAATGCAAATAGCTACATGTATGTATAGAATAAAAAGTGCAGGTGATTTACGTTATGGAAGAATAAAATTCTATGCTATTTACTAGTTAGATAGTAATGACCCCTATCTCTTTTTTTCTAGTCCACTGCATTTATATGGATTCCCATATCAGTCCTTTTTCTATTTTGTCTGTGATTGTGAATTGAATGAAAGAGAAATAATAGAATAGTTTATAAACAAGGAAATGCAATTACTAAAACTATATACATATCTATTTACATAAGGTCATAAGGTAGAAAGGAAAAACGATATCTCGAAGTAGTTCTGACAATTCAGTAATATTCTGAATTCCATTTGGAGCTTTTAGTTACTTCGACCTGAGAAGTAGAAAAAGAAGTAGATTAAGTACTAATTCATTGGTTGGTTGTATCATTAATCATTTCTTTTTTTGGTGCGAGGAACTTACCATGAATCCACTTATTTCTGCTGCTTCCGTTATTGCTGCTGGATTGGCTGTAGGGCTTGCTTCTATCGGACCTGGGGTTGGTCAAGGAACTGCTGCGGGCCAAGCCGTAGAAGGTATTGCGAGACAACCAGAAGCAGAGGGTAAAATACGAGGTACTTTATTGCTGAGTCTGGCTTTTATGGAAGCTTTAACCATTTATGGACTGGTCGTGGCATTAGCTCTTTTATTTGCAAATCCTTTTGTTTAATGTTTAAGTAGAATAAAAATGTAAAAAAAAAAAAAAGAAGAATAAAAACATAACCATAACTAATAAATTTGAGAATTCTCAAATTCCATTAAGATTAAGAATAATAAGCGGAGTGATACAAAAAGAACTCTGTTCTTTGTTAGTCCTATCTATAAAGGGAGAGCATATGAAAAATAGAACCGATTCTTTTGTTTCCGTGGGGCACTGGCCATCCGCTGGGAGTTTCGAATTTAATACCGATATTTTAGCAACAAATCCAATAAATCTAAGCGTAGTGCTGGGTGTATTGATTTTTTTTGGAAAGGGAGTGTGTGCGAGTTGTGTATTTCAAGAATAGGTTGGATTTCACCGGCTGCACTTTCTTTCTATTATTTTTTATAGCAGAAATAGGAACAAAGGGTGCACAATCTCGACGAATTACTTCGGAATTGGATTTCATTCAGAAATCATATGTAAGAACCATAGCATTTCGTAACTAATTGGTAAATGAACTTTGATTCTCTTCTCTATCAACCAATAATGTTGAGGTCTTTTACATGGTTAAAGATAAATTGTTTGAAGTCCAGGCACAGCATAACATGGTACTCTTTCTACCGCTACGTTAGTACCAAAAAGGTTTAAAAATGATAAAAAGAAAAAAGGAAGAATTGGGAATTTATCCGATGTAGAACACTCATATGGATAAAATTCTTTGAACCATTAACTGGAAAGATGGATCCCCCTTTTTTGTCCACTGCCGAATCGACGACCTATGTATTGTATTTGTATAAAAAAGATGATTTTTTGGATGAAAAAAATATAAATATAATTCTAATAATAATGAGAATGAAGTTCATAATTCTATTCTATTAGAATCTTGATCTAATTTATCATAGCATATAAAGAAGAAAGAATTCTATTCTTTCTTCTTTGA